GATTTTTAGTCCTCTGCTCTACCAAGTGAGCTATGCCGACCATTACCGAAGTATCATTCTCATTTTACTAGATGACTTAGGTCTATGTCAACTAAAAGAAACTCAAAAATAGTAAATTAAAAAAGTTTTGGACCGGGAATTTCTTGGATCTTCTAAATAAAAGAAGACTTTCTAAGTTTGAAAATGAAAAATGATATAGATTATAAATCATTCAAATCGATATTTCTTTCTCATTTGTACGTGTATGATATATCCTACAAGACTTGTATCTAATCAGAAACTAAATTGTAGTTTGTAAAAGCGTAGGATGAATAAAAAAAATAATGAATTCTTGAATAACTAAAAAAAAAGGTAGGTGTCAAACGGACTCTCTCTTTTGGGGAGTAGAGTTGGGGATAGAGGGACTTGAACCCTCACGATTTTAAAAGTCAACGGATTTTCATCTTACTATAAATTTCATTGTTGTCAGTATTGACATGTAGAATGGGACTCTATCTTTATTCTCGTCCGATTAATAAGTTCCACCAAGGATCTATCAGACTATGAAGTGAATCATTTGATCACTGAATAGTTGATTTTTTCTTAAACTTCGAATTGATTCACAACATTCCTATTTTGTTTATAAAAATATAGAAATCGAGATTCAGGTCGTCATTTTTGAGATCTTTTGTGTTACCTATATTGTCTAAATATAGGTTTTTCTCCTTCATCCTTTTTGATTTGAAGTTTCGATCGAAGGATTCCTTTATCAACACAATACAAGGTAGTGAACTCCATTTGTTAGAACAGCTTCCATTGAGTCTCTGCACCTATCCCTTTTTTCTCGTTTTCTAAACTCCGGTTTGTTCGCGTAAACCAGGATTTGGCTCAGGATTGCCCATTGTTAATTCCAGGGTTTCTCTGAATTTGAAAGTTATCACTTAGTAGGTTTCCATACCAAGGCTCAATCCAATTAAGTCCGTAGCGTCTACCGATTCCGCCATATCCCCTTTTGATTAGGATCTCATTATGATGTCTTTCCACTTTTTCTTATGCCGAAACCTTGGAATTCATTACATATAGATACTTATTTTATTTCTTTGGTATCTTCTTTCATTTTTTTGAGCCCCATCCATATTTATTTAGTCTAATCAACAAAGATTATATCATCTTTGTATTTGCAATTCAATATGGTTATATATTACATAACATATATATGTTCTGCCTTTTCTCATCTTTGTCTTAAATTTTAAGAAATAGTCGAACGGTCCATTCTTTTTTTTTTTAACTTTCATGAAAAGAAATTTATGATTATTATTGAAACTTAGAGTTCTACAATGTGCAATGGAAAAAGATTATATATTAAGTCTACTTCATAGATTTGAAATTCGAATAATTATAAAAAATTCTATTCGAATATTAATTCTAATAATTCTATAATATTATAAATAAACTAAAAAGAAAAAAAAGTATAAAATAATAATAATAGCATGAGGTTAGAACAAAAAAACAAGAATTTCAAATCAGATATCATTTAACTTAAAAAAAAAGATTTTTGATCTAATTAAGATTTTCTTATTTAGAAACTAATGAAATCAAAATTAGAAAGTCGATATACTGCTATATTCTATTAATTAAGGTTATGTTTTCTTTATTTAATGATAGTTACTATTTATTTGAGCTATATTCTGTTCTAGAATATATAGAATATTATTAATTCTAAATAGATAAGGAAAAATATGAATAGAATAGTTACTTGATACGATCTAGTAGTTTAGTTAATTTGTATGCATGCGCTATTTGATTTGAGCCCGCTTAGCTCAGAGGTTAGAGCATCGCATTTGTAATGCGATGGTCATCGGTTCGATTCCGATAGCCGGCTTTTCCTTTTTTTTTTCGTTTTTTTACATGATTTTTAATGTACTTTAAAAATCAAAGAAGATTGAAAAGACTTCTTGCACCTTTTTCCAAGAGTTACGACTCCATATTATGTCATATAAACGTCCATATAGGAATATATATTGGGTAAAAGAGTTAGATCTTTGCAAAATAAATCAAGAAAATAAAGGAAATTTTTTTTTGATTTATTTGATTTATATATATTGTATATACAATAAAAAAAATTGGTATATTGAGAGAATATATCTTCTTACTCTTTGTATTCCAATAGTTTATTGGAGTGGATTTCACGTCATTTATCATTATCATTTAGTTCAGTTTTAATTTTGTTTAGTTTTGTACAATTTCAATAAAAAAAGGAGTCTTTATGTCACGTTACCGAGGGCCTCGTTTTAAAAAAATACGCCGTCTGGGGGCTTTACCGGGACTAACTAGTAAAAGGCCTAAGGCAGGAAGCGATCTTAGAAACCAATCACGCTCCGGAAAAAAATCTCAATATCGTATTCGTTTAGAAGAAAAACAAAAATTGCGTTTTCATTATGGTCTTACAGAACGACAATTACTTAAATATGTTCGTATCGCCGGAAAAGCCAAGGGGTCAACAGGTCAAGTTTTACTACAATTACTTGAAATGCGTTTGGATAACATCCTTTTTCGATTGGGTATGGCTTTGACTATTCCTCAAGCACGCCAATTAGTTAACCATGGACATATTTTAGTTAATGGTCGTATAGTTGATATACCAAGTTATCGCTGCAAACCCCGAGATATTATTACAGTGAAGGACGAACAAAACTCTAGAACTTTGGTTCAAAATCTTCTTGAGTCGTCTGCCCCTGAGGAATTGCCAAATCATCTAACTCTTCACACATTCCAATATGAAGGGTTAGTCAATCAAATAATAGATAGGAAATGCGTCGGTTTGAAAATAAATGAATTGCTTGTCGTAGAATATTACTCTCGACAGACTTAATAAACCTAACTTAAGTAAAAAAAAATAACTAAAAACAAGAGTTCGGCCAACTCCCCTTTGCCCTCTTTTTTGATTAAAAATAAAAAGGCACGAGGTAAAGGATTTTGTTGGGGAATCTTTTTCCTATTCATGTATCAGAGATTGGTAGAGAGATTTGGATACCTTGTTTGCTATTTTCGATATCAAAGAAATTAGGAATAGAGAATCTATTTAAAAATCAAAACAAGGTAGATTTTATATCGATTCTTTTTTATTTGATTTGATACATTGTGGTCAATCACGTAAGATTGGTGAATTAGTTGAAAGTACGGAAAGAGAGGGATTCGAACCCTCGGTAAACAAAAGTCTACATAACAGTTCCAATGTTACGCCTTCAACCACTCGGCCATCTCTCCGACATCAGGATTATGACTGAGTACCTGGGTGAATAGCGAGTTATTCATCGTTTTTTAGATTATGGTTAATAGATACCTTTTTTGACCGGAAAATTTGGAAGTAGATAGAAGGTTTTTTTTTAATGAATCCGCTTTTATGTTAGTTCGTACTATACAATTCCTTTGTTTGTGAGAAAATTTTCTCACAAAAGAAAAGGTAAAGGAAATAAAAAGAGTTATACAATGGATTACTACCTATGCCAAGATCGCGTATAAATGGAAATTTTATTGATAAAACCTTTACAATTGTAGCCGATATCTTATTACGAGTCATTCCGACAACTTCCGGAGAAAAAGAGGCATTTACTTATTACAGAGATGGTGCGATTTGATTATCATTATTTTTTTTATTTCTCGCTGATTTGGAATAGAAAGAAAAACGAGTATTGAAAAAAATCTACGCTTTTGAAGGTGAAGTTTATAATATAAAAAAAGCAATCCCTTCTGTCATGTATCCACGATTAATGCAGCCTTAGATGCTTCAATTGTGAATTCTAGTATTGAGCAAAAGGTTTTTACCTATGGTTCCCGTATTACAGATCAATCCTACTACACTAATACAATATACGAATAGGAGGCATAGGGGAAGAAGCACTACGCCGAGAAATCAACAACACGAAAACTTTCTTCAAAATGATTCCCTTTCTTCTTCTTCTTTGGGATTGGGACTAATTAAAATGGTTGGAACAATAAACATCCATCTCGTTCGTACTTTGGATACCCGTATAACCATTGAAGACTGTTGAAGTGACTAATTCCTGGAAATTTAGGGGCGTTGAGAACAAAGAAATTTTTAGAGTTTCCTTTTTTATTTTTATCTAGCATGAACCCACTTGGTAGTAAGAAAAGATCTTTTGCAAGAAGGTTGGCTAGGGATTTCTTGTAAAAACATTAGCCCCGCTTAGTTCATAATGACATCACATTTTTCCATATATTATTTTCATTATGCACCTAAAGGAGGAGCCGTATGAGATGAAAATCTCACATACGGTTCTGAAACGGAGAATTCGTTAAAGCGAATGACGACCGTAACGGATGTCGGCTCAATCTGAAGGAAATTATGCGGAAGCATTACAGAATTATTATGAAGCTATGCGACTAGAAATTGACCCCTATGATCGAAGTTATATACTCTATAATATAGGCCTTATCCACACAAGTAATGGGGAACATACCAAAGCTTTAGAATATTATTTTCGGGCATTAGAACGAAACCCCTTTTTACCACAAGCTTTTAATAATATGGCTGTGATCTGTCATTACGTGCGACTATCTCCACTATAGAAAAAAGAACGAACAGCTAGTCAATGAAATACTAGAAACACAAAAAAAGGGCTTTCTACATAAGCATCGTCCAAAACGATTTTTTATCAGCTGTAGCAAATAAATAAACTTCATAGATCGAAATATGAAGTGAAGACTAGATATGCCTAAATACTTTCTTTTCTATGGATAAAAAAAGATTAAATTGATAGAGGAAGCACCGTAAAGATCAATTGGAAAGGTTTTGGACCGATACAACAAGAGCTGTTTATTTATATCATAATATGAGATAAATCTTAGGAATTTACTTATGTAATAGAGTGGATCCCCTAAGGTATTGAGCAGCGGTGTAGCATCAGATCCTAAAGACAGTAAGTCTTTTTCTTTTTTATGAAGTATGAAAAAAAGTCTTTTTCAAAGATTCTATATAAATTTTTATATGAAAGCGGGAT